AAGTTTTTTTTATTGTGATTCGAAATAACATAATAACATAAAGGGAATCACGCTCTGTAGGATTTGAACCTACGACATCGGGTTTTGGAGACCCGCGTTCTACCGAACTGAACTAAGAGCGCTTTTTTATGACAGGAGATACGATTGTAAAGAAAAGGATTTTCTCATTTTTGTACCCCCAATGCGTCTTGTATACATTGGTATGCAAAAATTAAAGATTATGTCCAATTTTATTTAATTGATCTCACTCAGATCCCAGTCAATTAATCCCTTGTTACCGCCCATAGGAGAAGTAATAGGTAGGGATGACAGGATTTGAACCCGTGACATTTTGTACCCAAAACAAACGCGCTACCAAGCTGCGCTACATCCCTTTTCAAAAATTTTTGTACAGTGTCATTGTACAAAATCCATGTCTTGTTTTCCACATCGTTATTTTTTCCTCGATTCATATACAATTTTCTTGTCATTTCTTCTTTTTGGTTTCATATAATAAAAGAATTATATACATCTGAAACCTAACGTATAAAAAAGATGACTATTTTGCTTAGGAAGAAGAGGGTCTCTTTTTCTTTTTTAGGGACAGGGGTAGGAAAATCTTATCTACTGTTCATTGTACATATCCATTTTTGTTAGGAATTCCGTACAAAAAAATACAAATGATCTTGAACTACAGCATCTGACCATATATGTATTACAATAAAGAAGGAGGATTTTCAATGCGAGATATAAAAACATATCTTTCCACAGCGCCTGTGCTAACTACTCTATGGTTTGGGTCTTTAGCGGGTCTATTGATAGAAATTAATCGTTTATTCCCAGATGCTTTGTCATTCCCTTTTTTCTAGTTATTAATATTATATTAATATTATTAATATAATATTAATATAATATGCGAAAAAAATGAAGAAAATTTGAGATACAATTCTACGTGACGTGACTAAAACTTAGTCCCCCCCTTTTTCAGTTCTTTAGGATAGGAAGGAAAGAGAAAGAAAAAGTATATTGAACCTCAGCAAAAATCCGGTGGATCTAAGATCCCATTTTGGAGAACAGAAATAGAAAGGGGGTCCAGTCTAAGGTAAAAAAAAGCTCCACGAAATCATAGCATAAAAAAAAGATACTTAAATGAAATACTGGGATTAGGATAGTAATAATTGATAGTTAGAAAAAAATTGTATTACTTACATTATTACTATATATATATTAATATTCTATTAATATTAATTAGAATTACAACAAAATATTTAGAAATGGAATTTCTAATTAGTAACTTCTATTGATATTGATTTTTTTTCTTTTTTGTTCTTTTCGTCTTCTTAAGGTTCGGGTCGAAAACAGAAGAGCTAAGTTGATCAAACAAAAATGCAAAGGGGGTTCATGGCTAAGGGTAAAGATATCCGAGTTAGAGTTATTTTGGAATGTACCAGTTGTGTCCAAAATGGTGTCAATAAAGAATCGCCAGGCATTTCTAGATATATTACTCAAAAGAATCGGCACAATACACCCAGTCGATTAGACTTGAGAAAATTTTGTCGATATTGTCACAAGCATACGATTCATGGGGAAATAAAGAAATAAATCGAACGTGTGTTTGATCTTTCAAAGGGGCAGGAAAAGGAAGAACTTAACATATCTTAACATAAACATATATATATATATATATAATATAATAATATACAAATAATATACAAATAAAAATATAGAATATACAAAAAAACCTATTTCGGTCGGATCTGAAATGAATAAAGAAATAGAATTTTAGAGATAAGGAATAAACCATGGATAAATCCAAGCAACCTTTTCGTAAATCCAAGCGATCTTTTCGTAGGCGTTTTCCCCCAATTGAATCGGGGGATCGAATTGATTATAGAAACATGAGTTTAATTAGTCGATTTATTAGTGAACAAGGAAAAATATTATCTAGACGGGTGAATAGATTGACCTTGAAACAACAACGATTAATTACTATTGCTATAAAACAAGCTCGTATTTTATCTTTGTTACCTTTTCTTAATAATGAAAAACAGTTTGAGAGAGCCGAGTCAATCCCTAGAACTACCGGTCCTAGAACCAGAAATAAATAGATATACTCTTCCATTGATTCAAAACTTCAATCGGAATTCAAGCTCAGATTGATGTTTTGTTCGAAAAGCCTCAAATCCAGATTTTATTGTTGTATTATAAGAAACAACAAATAGGGAAAGAATAAATCTTTTTTTTTTGAAAGATGTTCGTTCATTTCTACTACTTATCTTATCTTAATTTTTTTTATTCTATCTTCCCGGAGTACATTCTCCGGGGAATGCAATTCTGTTTCAATCATTCCTATATATGACTTTAGAATGTCTTTTATTTCATAATTTTATTGGAAATCATGTAAAGACAATTCTTATTTGATATAGCTATTTGCGCAAGTATTTTACGATTAAGAAGTAATTGCTTCTTGTACAGATTGTGTATTAATCGACTATAACTATAGAATACCCCTTTCTCACGAGCCGCTGCATTTATCCGAGCGATCCACAAACGACGAAAGTCCCTCTTTTGCCTGCCCCTATCTCGATGAGAGGAAACCAAAGCTCTCATTTTCTGTTGAGTAATGGTTCGAGTAAGTCTTGAATGCGCCCCTATAAAGGTTGATGCAAATAAACGAATTTTTGTTCGACGTCTCCGAGCTATATATCCTCGTCTAACTCTGGTCATTGAATCAAATTACACTTTAATGAATGAATAACTAATTGATTTCTCTTCTTTCAGTCATCCTTTTTTCCCCCGGTTGATTAATAACAAAACGGATTATTCCGATATATAAAATATAAATTCCAATGGCTTTTGCTACTATGACCTTCCCAACCACGATTTGGAATCCTTTCAGGTAAAATACCTAGAAATAAGAAATTCTAACGATATTAAATAAATAAAAGCAAAAAATAGTGGGTTCCATCGTTTCTATGGTTATTTCATAAACGGCGAGGTCCTCTCTATACACCGGAGCCTCTTCTTTCATTTAATCAAATGTTATTGTAAACTTGTATAGTTCACTCTCTTTGGCTCTACCAATCAATTATAATTATACAGTAATAGATCTTTTCACAAAAAAGCTATCCATACAGTGACGGCATTTAATTATGAAAGTTGGCTAGGTAGCTGACCTTGTTAGTCCGTTCTTTCAAGAAAGGGAACATAACCTTTTTGCTTCTTGTAGTACTATTTCCTCCGCTTAATGGATAACTATTTGCTACCAATGGGGAATTGCTTTTCATCTCAAATTGAGGTGATTGGATTTGCACCAATGGAAACCATAAATTTCATACACAAAAAATATAGGTATATGATAGATCCTCATTTTTAGATAGTCAAAATGGCTTTTTCCACTCTATCTATCCTATTGGTGATTGGTACTGGAAAAATGGTTTCGTTTGTTCGAACTCATGATCTAAACGAGTCGCACATACACCCTAGTACATGTTCCCCGACGCTGAGGACATCCTCGAAGTGCGGGGGATTTCGTGATTTTTCTTATTGGCTGTCTTGTGTTTCTAATAAGTTGTTTAATTGTCGGCATATCATACATATATATAATAAAATAGGTTGGTTTAGATCGATCTTAACCTGATGATTGATGATTATGAATTATTTCCATTCAATATCAAATCACGAAAAATTCGAATTCTGATTTGAAACGGAATCATGTATTTACACGAAATCTCCAGTATTTTCATTTTCGACCGCTACAAGATCAACAATACCATGAGCTTGGGCTTCTGTTGCTGACATAAAAACATCCCTTTCCATGTCTTCGGATATAACCCATAAAGGGTTGCCCGTTCTTTGTACATAAACCTTTGTGAGGGTTTCGCGAAGTTTCAGTAGTTCTTCCGCTTCCAGGATAAATTCCCCTGCTTGCGCCTCATAAAAAGAACTAGCAGGTTGGTGAATCATGACCCTGATAATATTGATATAACATCATGCATGAACGGTTCTTCTATCTTGCAGGATTGGGCTAAAGTAAGGGATAAAAAAACAAGAAGAAAAAAAAAAACAAATAGAATGGAACAGCCGTACAGGCATCTTTTGTACATTGCATACGGCTCTGCAATGGCATTTCTTCCTCCCTTCTCTTCAATTTCTATTCTATCGAAGAAAAAAATGGAATCCATCCGATCCAGATCGTTGAATGATCCATTTACCACCCTTCCTTTCGTATTGTAGGAGTCAAAAAATACTATGATGGTTCTGTTGCTTTCTATATTTATCTCGTCTGTGATTTAGCAATCCCAAAGTTTCTTTTTTTTTTTTAATTTTCGTACTCTTTCTTTCGTAACGTAAATATCATAAAGAGACTTCTGGTGTGGAAGAAAAATGGTTTGTGACGCTGAAATGTACTCCTGACACATAAGATCAAATCGGAATAACCTTTGTTTCATACTACTATCTCGATACAAAATCTCATGTTAGGAAAAACAATACTAGTTTGTTCATATCGAACTCGAAGTGCCATGCTATTATTACCTATTTTTCATATTATTCACATTCGATATGGCGAAGGCATAGTCTTCTTCTTTTTTTTTCAAATAAAAACTCATTGGCGCCAAGCGTGAGGGAATGCTAGACGTTTGGTAATTTCTCCTCCGACCAGAATGAAAGATCCCATTGAAGCGGCTAATCCCATGCAAATTGTATGCACATCGGGCGAAACAAATTGCATAGTATCATAAATGGCTATTCCTGGTATTACCCATCCGCCGGGGGAGTTTATAAACAAATAAAGATCCCTAGTATCATCTTCTATACTGAGATATACCATGAGACCAACAAGTTGATTTGAGATCTCACTATCAACTTCTTGGCCTAAAAAAAGTAATCTTTCTCGATAAAGTCGGTTGATTAGGACAAAATTGTATCCCTTTTGAACCGTACGCGCATCTTTGGATGCATACGGTTCAAAAAAATTGTGAAAAAAGAATCAATGTGTCGATTCCAATCCTATCTCTTTTTTTTGTAACAGATTTCCTTTTTTCTAATGAAAATAAAGGGGTTTTTTCTTCTATTTTTCAAAAAAAAAACATAAGTTTTGGCTCCCTTCCCTAAAAAAAAAGAATTTACTGAACTTCATTTTTTGTATTAACCTTTCATTGATGTATTGTTTCGTCGAGATTCAAATCACGATGTCATTTTCTTGTTCCTGAATGGGTCCTTTCAATTCTTTTAGGTTCATGTTCTACTCCGGGGAAAGATCTATCCGAATTCTATTTGCACATATAGGACAAATAATCTCAGTACCATTTCTTTTTGCTACGACTTTTTTTAATTCGTTTTATGCCTCTCCCAAACTATTCAATGTATTCATCATATTGGTTGGCATGTCAGTTTGAGATCACTCCTATAATTTAATTAAATATTACGAATCGTCTATGCTACAAGCGTTAATTGTACATATATTACTATTACCAATTTGTTTGGTATTTTCTGAACGGAGCCTGGATATTTGATTTTATTAGTCCAAGTCAACCATAAATTCTTCTAATTGATAATATTGATCCTCAATAGAAATTGATCCAATTTCACTTCACGCTCCGAATGATTGAAGAACCAATCAATACAATATTTCTTGGGCGAAACAGAGGATATCTCGATCGGGGGAGAAAACGGGTAAATCCCATATGACCCAATATGTCTGACAAGTCGCACTATACGTCAACCCAAACTGCATCTTCCTCTCCAGGACTCCGAAAAGGTACTTTTGGAACACCAATGGGCATTAAATTAAAGAAAAAAATTAAGTACTATACTTCACTTTAATATGGAAACGTAAGAATGAGTTTATTGTCTTCATCATTTTTTTCTGTTTATTCTACTAGTTTATACATAAATGGGAAGGTTTTTAGAGAAAGAGAGAATGAATAAATCAAAATTTTAATGAAGGGATCGATCGTTCTAATAATAAACAAGTATCCATCCATTCGTTCCCACAAAATGGGACCGATGCTCCCATTGCGTATTGGTACTTATCGGGTATAGAATAGATCTGCTTCTCTTTGTTCTTACGAACAGAATTCTTCCGTTATTTTTAACGGAATAGAATAAATAGTAACCTTTTCTCATACAGAATCCGCTCAAAAGTACATAGTATATTCCAATGCGATAAAGTTACATAGTGTCTATTTTTCTTTGATAAAGGGGTATTTCCATGGGTTTGCCTTGGTATCGTGTTCATACTGTCGTATTGAATGATCCCGGTCGATTGCTTTCTGTCCATATAATGCATACGGCTCTAGTTTCTGGTTGGGCCGGTTCTATGGCTCTATACGAATTAGCGGTTTTTGATCCCTCTGACCCCGTTCTTGATCCAATGTGGAGACAAGGTATGTTCGTTCTACCCTTCATGACTCGTTTAGGAATAACCAATTCGTGGGGTGGTTGGAGTATTTCAGGAGGAACTGTAACGAATTCAGGTATTTGGAGTTATGAAGGCGTAGCAGGTGCACATATTGTGTTTTCTGGCTTGTGCTTTTTGGCGGCCATATGGCATTGGGTGTATTGGGACCTAGAAATATTCTGTGATGAACGTACGGGAAAACCCTCTTTGGATTTGCCCAAGATCTTTGGAATTCATTTATTTCTCTCAGGGGTGGCTTGCTTTGGCTTTGGCGCATTTCATGTAACAGGTTTATATGGTCCTGGAATATGGGTGTCCGATCCTTATGGACTAACTGGAAAAGTACAATCTGTAAGCCCAGCGTGGGGCGCGGAAGGTTTTGATCCTTTTATTCCGGGAGGAATCGCTTCTCATCATATTGCAGCGGGTACACTGGGCATATTAGCAGGCCTATTCCATCTTAGTGTCCGTCCGCCTCAACGTCTATACAAAGGATTACGTATGGGCAATATTGAAACCGTACTTTCTAGTAGTATCGCTGCTGTTTTTTTTGCAGCTTTTGTTGTTGCTGGAACTATGTGGTATGGTTCAGCAACTACCCCAATCGAGTTATTTGGTCCCACTCGTTATCAGTGGGATCAGGGATACTTCCAGCAAGAAATATATCGAAGAGTTGGTGCCGGACTAGCCGAAAATCTGAGTTTATCGGAAGCTTGGTCTAAAATTCCCGAAAAATTAGCTTTTTATGATTACATTGGTAATAATCCGGCAAAAGGGGGATTATTCAGAGCGGGTTCAATGGACAGTGGGGATGGAATAGCTGTTGGATGGTTAGGCCACCCCGTCTTTAGAGATAAAGAAGGGCGCGAGCTTTTTGTACGTCGTATGCCTACTTTTTTTGAAACATTCCCGGTAGTTTTGGTAGATGGGGACGGAATTGTGAGGGCAGATGTTCCTTTTCGAAGGGCAGAATCAAAGTATAGTGTTGAACAAGTAGGTGTAACTGTTGAGTTCTATGGTGGCGAACTCAATGGAGTCAATTATAGTGATCCTGCTACTGTGAAAAAATATGCTAGACGTGCACAATTAGGTGAAATTTTTGAATTAGACCGGGCTAC